AGATGAACAATACCCCCCCTGGAACCGTATAGGAAGTTTTCTCCTCGTACGGCTCGAGAAAAAATGATTTAATTCGAAGTTTTGTCTATGTATCAAATTCCAATAAATTAAATAACAACAACAACCGGTCCTATAAATCAATTAGACTACGATTCCAATCTTTTTTCTTCCTGAAAAATGAAAAAGAAACCGCTCATACTCATAACTCAAGTCGGATAACTCTCAAATAGTTCAAAGGATAATCTAATCTTTAGTGAATTTCATTTATTGAGTAGTCTTTACTCCCTTTCGTTTATCCCGGTTAAACTATTTCAAATTCTATTTGGATTCTTTAGTTGGATCCAGTTATTGAGACTATCGAGAGAATTAACAACTAATAAAAGGGTGTTTCCTTGTTTTTAAACCCTTTAATTCCTATTTTTAATCATTGGGTTTAGACATTACTTCGGTGTTTCTTAATCTTTTCAAAATGGCAGCAACATACCCTTTTTTATTTCTTTCGATCAAAGAATCCTATGGACACTTGATTCTAGTATGATACACGTACGTTGAATCAAAAATTTGGATCAATTTCAACAAGTTTTGCTTTTGAATTGGAAACTTGCTAAAATTGTTTCGATTTTCCATATATTTACGAAGTTGTTCCAGTTGATTGGCATTAACCCTAGATCCTTGCCCCTGAGAAATTAATTAATACTTTCGGTTCGAGCTCCATCATGGACTATTTACAACCCGACAAAAATGAAGGGTTCAAGTATAACAGAACAAACAATGTCGAGCCAAGAGCACCTCATTTCTAGACAAATCTAAAATGGTGGATGTAAAAACCCACAACGGGTCGTGTCCTTCAAGTCGCACGTTGCTTTCTACCACATCGTTTCAAACGAAGTTTTACCATAACATTCCTCTAATTTGGTTGGAACGGGTATGGAATTGATTCAATTATGGAATCATGAATAGTCATTGGTTCAGCTGTCCATAGACATCGCAATCTACACTTTTTCTTCTATAATATGAATATATGATATATGAAACAATATTTTTCAGAAAAAATCTTAGCAAGACAACATTTTTAACATATTTAACAGACTAATCGAATATATAGAAAAAAGAAATCTATTCTATAATACATATATATATATAATATATATGTTATATGTAAATACATAAATAATATATATATAAATAGATAAACGAATAAGTTTTTGAATCTGCATCTTCAAGTGACTTAATAAGATAAATTAAACGATTTCCTACTTTTTCAAAGATTCCACGTACAGGGTTAAAAATATTTTTTTTAATAAAAAATTATTTCTAAATTAAATTAACAATTTTAATTAAAATTGTTATTTAATTAATTTTATTGGGTTGGGTTTGAAGAAAATTGGACAATAAGCATCGCCTTTGATCTTTATAGGAAGATCAGTCTTTCTTTTTGAATTGACTCATCACTAATTTAAAATAAAAATTTGAAATAGATCAAAGAAACGAAGAAAGAAATAAGAACAAAGAAGTCCTTTTTTTTCATGAGATGTATAAAAAAATAATGTAAGTTAATATTTTAATTTTGATTCTTTTAATCAGATTACGAAAATAAAAATCTAAAAAATAGGTAAGGGTTCTCAGATAGACTGAACTGTTGTCACTGTTTGTTATAGATGTTTTATATCTACTATAACTATAGTATATCTATATACTATGGGACTTGATAATTTGTTAATGAAATTCGAACAGACACAGATGTTTAAAGTAATATAGATTAACTGCTATCCCCTGCCACTTCCTTTTTATGTATAGGGTTTATATGGGAATAATGGAGAAATGGATCCGTGCTGGGACGGAAGGATTCGAACCTCCGAATAGCGAGACCAAAACCCGCTGCCTTACCACTTGGCCACGCCCCATTTCAATTTCTAATCTACACTAAGAAACAATAATATTGTTATTGGTTGTTTGTCAACTCCAGCCTAAATAAATATAAATATCTCGATAAATTCCATATCTATAAGATATAGATCTTCTATAGAATAATAGAATAGACCGGTACTATAATTTTGATACATATAGATACAGAATTCAACTTAATTTATTGATCATTACATAGAATTCAATTAAGATATTGTATGAAAGTATGGTTTCTTCTATTCTCCTTTGAGAATTGGAGGATTTTTGGTTGGGTGGATTCAAAGAAAAAGAAGGATTTTTTGTCTACCTTATTTACTTTACTTCTTTTTCCTTATATCAAAAATGCAACCAAAATGCAATTATCTCCAAGAACAAAATGTCTGTTATGCTTAATATCGTTAGTTTGATCTGTATTTGTATTAATTCGCCCCTTTATTTGAGTAGTTTTTTCTTCGGCAAATTGCCCGAAGCCTATGCTTTTTTGAATCCAATCGTAGATGTTATGCCAGTCATACCTTTGTTTTTTTTTCTCTTAGCTTTTGTTTGGCAGGCTGCTGTAAGTTTTCGATAAGATCCTGAATATGAATAATATCCT